TAAATATTTATTTGCTTATTTTGATAAATTTATAAAAAAACAAATTATGTTTGTGTTAGAATGATAATATCTACAAAAAAAATTTATATTTTAATTAAAAGTAAGCTAAATTAAGCTAATGGGTCTATACCCCATCAACAGACAGTCTCTTTTAAAATATGTTACTTCTTAAATAAAGTTATTTCTATTGGCGGTTTATTAAGTAGAATCATTATTATTTTATCCTCTTCTTCATGATTTACTGCTTGAATAGGTTTAGAAGTAAACATAATAACTTTTATACCTTTGATTGTAACTTCAAATAAACTATCGGGCGAAGCAGCTATAAAATATTTTTTTACACAAGTAACAGGTTCTATATTTTTATTAATATTTATTGTTTTATCAATTTTTTATTCTGCTAAAGGAGGCTTTATAATAAACTCATTGCTAATAAGCATTATTATTTTAGCTTTATTGTTAAAGCTTGGAGCTGTTCCAGTTCATTTTTGATTACCTGCTTTAATTGAAGGATTAAGATGAGAAACAACATTAATTTTAATTACTATTCAAAAAATTGGTCCACTAAGATTATTATTAATAATAAATATAAGTATAAAATTTATGCTTGTTAGATCTTCACTTATGTCTGCTGTAGTAGGCTCTATTAGAGGACTAAATCAATTACTTTGCCGTAAATTAATAAGATATTCATCTATTGCTCATATAGGGTGATTGTTAATAGCTTTAAGAATTAATAAAATATTACTATGAGTATATTTCATTTTATATTGTTCCTTAACTATAATAGTAATTAGTATTTTTAAATTTTATCAAACATTTCATATAAGACAAATATTAATATCTTATAATTCAATTATTATTGTATCTTTTACATTTTATTTAACTTTATTATCTTTAGGAGGTTTACCTCCCTTAATAGGATTTTTACCTAAATGATTATTGTTAAAATTTATAATATTAAGAAATATGTTTTTACCTGCCATTATCCTAGTTCTTTCAAGAGTTTTAACAATTTATTTTTACATTCGTTTAACATATACAGCATTTATATTAATTTTATTAAAATCTACTATAAACAATAAAATTAATTCAATAAATTTTATAATAAAATATTGAATTTTAATGCCAACTATTATATTACCTAGCTTATTAATAATATTATAAAATCTTAGGTTATATAAACCTTCAACCTTCAAAGTTGTCATAAATTGTTAAATTAGATTTTAAAGTCCAGCCTCAAGCTCATTTAAATTTGCAATTTAATATTCTTTTATAAATTATAGACTCTTATGCGATGATTATTTTCGACTAATCATAAAGATATTGGTACTTTATATCTTATTTTTGGTACTTGAGCAGCAATAGCTGGAACTGCACTAAGAATATTAATTCGTTTAGAATTATCTTCCCCAGGAAGTTTAATTGGAGATGATCAAATCTATAATGTAATTGTAACCGCTCACGCATTTGTTATAATTTTCTTTATAGTAATACCAATTATAATTGGAGGCTTTGGAAATTGATTAATTCCTTTAATATTAGGTGCCCCTGATATAGCCTTTCCACGACTTAATAATATAAGATTTTGATTACTCCCACCCTCACTTTTATTATTAATAATATCTTCAGCCGTTGAAAAAGGTGCTGGCACGGGATGAACAGTTTATCCCCCTTTAGCAGGAAACATTTCTCATTCAGGTCCTTCTGTTGATATAGCCATTTTTTCTTTACATCTTGCTGGAGCTTCATCCATTTTAGGTGCTATTAATTTTATTACTACAATTATTAATATGCGAAGTAAAGGAATAGGATTTGAACACTTACCGTTATTTGTATGATCAGTAAAAATTACTGCAGTATTACTTTTATTATCTTTACCTGTATTAGCAGGTGCTATTACAATACTTTTAACTGATCGAAATTTAAATACGTCGTTTTTTGACCCTGCAGGAGGTGGTGATCCTATTTTATATCAACACTTATTTTGATTTTTTGGACATCCGGAAGTATATATTTTAATTTTGCCTGGATTTGGTATAATTTCACATATTATTACTCAACAAAGTGGAAAACGAGAATCTTTTGGTGCTTTAGGTATAATCTATGCTATAATTGCAATTGGACTTTTAGGTTTTATTGTATGAGCTCACCATATATTTACTGTTGGTTTAGATGTTGATACCCGTGCTTATTTTACTGCAGCTACAATAATTATTGCAGTTCCTACAGGAATTAAAGTTTTTAGTTGATTAGCTACTTTACATGGAGCTAAATTAATTTTTGATACACCTTTAATATGAGCTTTAGGTTTTGTATTTTTATTTACTGTAGGAGGCCTTACAGGAGTAATTTTAGCTAATTCTTCTATTGATATTATATTACATGATACATATTATGTAGTAGCTCATTTTCATTATGTATTATCTATAGGAGCAGTATTTGCTATTTTAGGGGGAATTACTTTATGATTCCCTTTAATGCTTGGATGTGCCCTTAATCCTGTATGATCGAAAATACATCTTGCAGTAATATTCTTAGGTGTAAATTTAACATTTTTCCCACAACATTTTTTAGGTTTAAGAGGAATACCTCGACGATACTCTGATTATCCAGATGTTTATTGTGGATGAAATATTTTATCCTCTTTTGGATCTTTAATATCTTTCTTTGGTGTCTTAATATTTGTCTTAATTATTTGAGAAAGTTTAATAAGCCAACGACTAATCTTATTTTCTTTACATCCTAGAGCTATATTAGAATGACAATTAAATTTACCTCCTCAAGACCACACATTTAATCAATTAAATTTAATTACTAATTAATATGGCAACCTGACCAAATTTAAGTTTTCAATGTGCGGCATCTCCTTTAATAGAGCAATTAATTTTTTTCCATGATCATACAATAATAATTATTATTTTAATTGTGTCCCTTGTATTTTATACTTTAGTAATATTGTCATATAATAAATTACTTAATTCTAATTTACTTCAAGGCCAAGAAATTGAATTGATTTGAACGCTTCTTCCAGCTATTATTTTAATTTTTATTGCTTTACCTTCTTTACGATTATTATACTTATTGGATGAAGTAAACCAATCTACTCTTACTTTAAAAACTTTAGGTCATCAATGGTATTGATCTTATGAATATTCAGATTTTAGTGAAGTAGAATTTGATTCTTATATATTACCTCAAGATAATTTAACAAAAGGACAATTTCGTTTATTAGAAGTAGATAATCGCATTATTTTACCTGTTAATCAACAAATTCGAATATTAATTTCTTCTTTAGATGTTTTACATGCCTGGACAGTACCTGTTCTAGGTGTAAAGGCTGATGCTGTGCCAGGACGACTTAATCAAATTGCTTTTAATATAACTCGTGTTGGAACATGATATGGTCAATGTTCAGAAATTTGTGGTGCTAATCATAGATTTATACCAATTGTAATTGAGAGAATTATTACTCCTCAATTTATTTTATGATTAAAATCATTTTAACATTAGATGGCTGAAATTTAAGCATTGGTCTCTTAAACCATTTTATAGTAAATTACTTCTAATGAAGAGAATAGTTAATTATAACATTGTTATGTCAAAACAAAATTACTATTTAGTTTCTTTTATTACCTCAAATAATACCTTTAAATTGAATAACTTTATTCATTTATTTTCTATTTAATTTTAGTATATTAAATGCTATTATTTTTTATTTTTATTCTAATAATTCATCTATTCAATTAAATAAAATTTTAATAATAAACATACAATGACAATGATAATAAATCTATTTTCCATTTTTGATCCTTCAACACAAATTTACAGTTTAAATTTAAATTGAGTTAGAATTATTATTATTATGATTATTATAATCTCTCCTTTTTGATTCTTTTCCAATTTAAGTTTTTCTTTAATTTTATCTATAAATAAGGTTTTGATAAAAGAAATTAATACTTTATTAGGTTTAAGCTCAATTATGGGAGCCCCAATAATTTTAATAAGATTATTTTATTTTATTTTATTAATAAATATTTTAGGGCTTATACCTTTTATTTTTACCCCAACAAGTCATCCAGTAATAACAGTAACTTTAGCCTTACCTTTATGATATGCCATAATTTTATTTGGATGAATTAACAATACTCAACATATAATAGCTCATCTGTTACCTCAAGGAACCCCAGGAGCTTTAATAATGTTTATAGTTTGCATCGAAACAATTAGAAATATTATCCGTCCAATCACTCTATCAGTTCGATTAGCAGCAAATATAATTGCAGGACACTTATTAATAACTCTTCTTGGTAATCAAGGAATAAATATTTCATGGAATATCATCCCAATTTTAGGTTTTAGTCAAATTATATTATTAATGTTAGAATCTGCCGTTGCTATAATTCAAGCATATGTATTTCTTGTATTAATTACACTTTATATGAGAGAAACTTCTTATGACAACATATAATCACCCATATCACCTAGTAGATAAAAGACCATGACCTCTATTTGCCTCTTTTGGAGCAATAATTTTATTAAGAGGATTTGTTTCTTTATTTCATACAGCAAATAATGCTATATTTTACTTAGGCCTTTTAATCTTAATTTTAGTATCAATTCAATGATGACGAGATATTGTACGGGAAGGAACTTTTCAAGGTCTTCATACATCAATAGTAATCTTAGGACTTAAATGAGGAATAATTTTATTTATTGCTTCTGAAGTGTTATTTTTTATTTCCTTTTTCTGAGCATTTTTTCATAGTAGTCTTACTCCTGTAGGAGAATTAGGAGCTAAATGGCCTCCTACAATAATTAGTACTTTCAATCCTTTCCAAGTACCTTTATTAAATACAGCAGTGCTTTTATCATCAGGATTTACAGTAACCTGGGCACATCATAGTTTAATAGAAGCTAACAAAACTCAAGCTTGACAAGCACTAATTTTAACTGTAAGATTAGGAATTTACTTTACATTATTACAAATATTTGAATATATTGAAGCAACTTACACTATTGCTGATTCGGTATTTGGATCTTGTTTTTTTATAGCTACAGGATTTCATGGATTCCATGTATTAATTGGAACTTCCTTCCTATTAATTTGTTTTTTACGTCATTCTACAGCTCATTACTCTTCGTATCATCATTTTGGGTTTGAAGCAGCTGCTTGATATTGACATTTTGTTGATGTTGTTTGATTATTCTTATACATTTCTATTTACTGATGAGGAGGATAATTAATTTAGTATATAAGTATATTTAGCTTCCAACTAAAAGGATTAGAGATTAAAATTAATATTATTAATTATTAGACTCATAATTTTATTATTGGCACTTATCCTTTTTAGAGTTTTTATATTTTCTTCCTTAAAGGTAATATTTAACCGAGAATTTTTATCACCCTTTGAATGTGGATTTGATCCTTATCAAACAGCCCGGATACCTTTTTCACTTCAATTTTTCTTAATCGCTGTTATTTTTCTTATTTTTGATATTGAAATTGTAATTTTAATGCCTTTACCTATATCTTTTGGGTTAAATTATCCTATAAATCATTTTTTAGTATTAATAATTTTTATTCTAATCTTATTATTAGGAACATATTATGAATGACTAAATGGAGCTCTTGATTGAACCATTTAGGATTATAATTAAATTTATAATAATTAATTTGCATTTAATAATTGCTATATAGCTAATTCTAATTATAAAAAGCATAAGTGCATATAGTTTCGACCTATATTAGGGGATAACCCTTTATTTAATAGAAGCCAAATTTAAGGCAAATTATTGTTAATAATTTATTGGAAACTATCCCTATTAAGGAGCTATAATCTAAAGCCGCTAACTTTTAATTTAGCAATTAATGTTGTTAATAGCTTTATGTTTCTATAGTGTAATTAACACATAACACCTTCACCGTTAAAATAAATTAATTTAGAAATAGTAAAATTTATATACCTACTATTAATTTTATCTTCTACTTTATTTCTTCAATCACTTCATCCAATTGCAATATTAATAATTATTTTATTTACAACAATATTAGTGGTTATTTCAATTGTTTTTTCTCTCCAAACATCTTGATTAAGTTATATTTTATTTATAGTAATATTAGGAGGCTTATTGATTTTATTTATCTACATCACAACATTAACTCCTAATAGAAAAATAATTATAATTAATTATTATAGAATTTTATTATTTTTTTTATTAATTTTTTCTCAAAAAGCTAATTCAATAAAAGATAATAATATAAATTATTCTTCTATTGATCTTCTTAGTATTATAAAAATATTTCACCCTTCTCTGCTTTTAATAACTATCGCAATTTCTATTTATTTATTAATTTCATTGTTCGTAATTGTGTATATTACCCAATATAATAAAGGAGCATTACGTAATATATTTTATGACTAAATCTATTCGAAAAGATCATATTCTTTTAAAAGTAATTAACTCGGCCTTAGTTGATTTACCAAGTCCATCAAATATTTCTATTATATGAAATTTTGGGTCCTTATTAGGGATTTGTTTTACAATACAATTCATCACAGGCCTATTATTGGCAATACATTTCTGTTCTGATACAACACTAGCATTCGTAACAACTTGGCACATTAGACGAGATGTAGTAGCAGGATGGTTTATTCGTGCAATTCATGCAAATGGAGCAAGTTTATTTTTTATTTTTATGTACCTTCACATCGGGCGAGGACTATACTACAAATCTTTCGTTTTTAGTCCTACTTGAAATATTGGAGTAATAATTTTTTTAGTCTCAATAATAACAGCATTTTTAGGGTATGTATTGCCTTGAGGTCAAATATCTTTTTGAGCTGCAACAGTAATTACAAATCTTTTATCTACAGTACCTTATATTGGATCATTAGTAGTTCAATGAGTTTGGGGGGGATTTACAGTAGATAATGCAACATTAAATCGATTTTTTGTATTTCATTTTTTATTTCCTTTTATTATTATATTGCTTATTTTAGTTCATTTAGTATTTTTACATCAAACAGGGTCAAGTAATCCCTTAGGTTTAAATAGAAATAGTGATAAATTACCTTTTCATCCATATTTTTCCATTAAAGATACAATAAGATTAATAATCGTTTTTATTCCTTTTATAATAGTATTATTAATTAACCCTAATATATTTACTGACCCTGAAAATTTTATCCCATCTAATCCTTTAGTAACCCCAATTCATATTCAACCTGAATGATACTTTTTATTTGCTTATGCTATTTTACGATCAGTACCTAATAAATTAGGGGGAGTAATTGCTTTAATTATGTCAATTATAGTTTTATTTACTATACCTTTAACTAATAACAATTTTAAATCAGCTCAATTTTCAACTAAAAACCAAACAATATTTTGATTATTAGTAAGTAATTTCTTTCTTCTTACTTGAATTGGTGCTCGTCCAGTCGAAGTTCCTTATATTTTATTAGGACAAATTTTAACAACAACATATTTTCTTTATTTCATATGTTCTTGATTATAGTTATTTAGCTATTTAAGCAATCTATTTTGAAAGTAGAATATAAGATTTATCTTAATAACTTATTAATTTCTTTCTGTTAGATCTTAAGACATCAAAATTCTTCGTGCCATTACACCAAATTAATAATGAATATAATATTTTTAATAAATTTACAATTTACCGCTTTAATCAGCCACATCACCTATTTAAAGAAATTTCATCTCAATCGCTTCAGGATTTTGCTTTATTTAAGCTATTTAAATAAATTAACATTAAAATAATTAATATCCAAATTAAGAAAATAAATAAGAATATTTTAATATTATTATTTTGTATGTTTTGTCCTAATTCTCTATTTATTAATAAATACTGTCGTAAACCTTGTGCTCCTATGGTTTCACCTCAACCTATATCTCCTTGTTGGTGAATTTTTACTCCTCTTAATAATCCTTGTTTAATGATTCATTGGGTTGAAATAAACGGTGTGAATCATATGGAGGAATTAAATTTTCTTACTAAAAGTTTTTCATTTAATATTAAAATAAATATAATTACTCCAATTGTAAAAGCAATAATAATTATAAATTGTGGAATTATTTTTATACTAAAATATAAAATTATTACATTAGGAGAAATAATTAAATATCAGCTTATTGCTGCGCCTGCTAATACAGCACTAATTGTTAATATAATTAAAGGTAAATTATACGTAATTGATCAATCTTCACAACTATTTAAGGTAAAATATTGATAATTTACTGCTGTAGTTCATCATATTACACGAAAAGAATATAAACAAGTAAGTATTGTTGTTGATATAAATATAATTATTCTCATTCTATTTATATTAAAATAAAAACTTAATTCTAAAATTATATCTTTTGTATAAAATCCTGCAAGAAATGGAATTCCACATAAAGCTAAATTAGCAACATTAAAACAAATTGATCTTACAGGAAGAAGTATATTTATTCTTCCTATTAATCGAATATCTTGATATCCTCCTATTGAATGAATTATTTTACCAGCACATAAAAATATTAAAGCTTTAAATAAAGCATGAATTAATAAATGATAAAAAGCAAATATAAATGCTCCCATAGCTACAGCACTTATTATAAGCCCTAGTTGACTTAAAGTGGAAAGAGCAATGATTTTCTTAAAATCATATTCAAAATTAGCTGCTAATCCAGCTATAAGTCTTGTTATTAAAGATAAATAAAATAATGTTTGCATAAATATAAAATTTTCTTCTAAAATTGAATGAAAACGAATTAAAATATATACACCTGCTGTAACAAGAGTAGATGAATGAACTAAAGCAGATACGGGCGTTGGGGCAGCTATTGCTGCTGGAAGTCAAGCAGAGTAAGGTAATTGAGCACTTTTAGTTAATCCAGCTATTAGAACACATAAAATAACTCATCATTGTATATTTTTATCATTAATGAGTAATAAAAAAAAATTTCATTCTCCTAATCTTATACACCAACCAATTCTAATTAAAAGTCCGATGTCTCCTACACGATTTCTTATAATAGTAATTATTCCTGCATTATATGCTTTATTATTTTGATAAAAAATTACCAAACAGTATGACACTAATCTTAAGCCATCTCACCCTAGCAGAATTCTAATGAAATTAGGGCTTAAAATTGTTAAAATTATAGATGTAATAAATAATAATACCAATAAAAGAAATCGGTTTATATTAATTTCTCCTCTTATGTATGCTCCTCTATAATATAAAACACTAGAGGAAATAATTAAAACTACAGCTATAAAAATTATAGCTATTCAATCAAATAATAAAATTCCTTTTATATTAACTGAATTGAAAGTAAAAATATTTCATTCTAGTAAATAATTTTCTTGGAGAATTAATAAATTTATACCTAGAATAAAACTAATTAACCCGACTAAGGCTACAATACTAGCTCTAATTTCTCTTATTTTTAAAGGTCAAATAATTATCTAAAATATAAATATATCGAAAGAATCACAATCTTTTATTTTTCTTAAACTATTTAGATTAAAAAAATATTATATCTATTTTTAATACTATAAGATTTAATGGGATTCAGTGTATAATTGCTAATAAATATTCATTTACAGTAATTGAATAAGTACCATATATTTTTCTTCTTTCTCCGTGTTGTGTAAAAGAAAATAAATAAATACAATAGCTTGCGCTTAAAAATGATAAACTAATAATCAATACTAAAATTTGTCAACCTCATCTTATAATTCTTCCAATCAATGTAATTTCCCCAACTAAATTAAGTGAGGGTGGAGCAGCCATATTAGAACTTACTAATAAAAATCATATTAAACTAAGACTAGGGATAATATTAATTAATCCTTTATTAAGTAATAATCTTCGACTTTGAACTTTTAAATATCTTATATTAGCTAAACAAAATAAACCTGAGGAACACAAACCATGACCTACTATTAAAATAAGTCTTCCTATAAATCCAATTATTTTTAAAGTTGCAATTCCCCCTACAACTATCCCTATATGAACAACAGATGAATAAGCAATTAAAGATTTCATATCTCTTTGTTGGAGACATACTAAGCTTAAATATACTCCACCTAATAAGCCAATACTTATTCAAATTCTACTTAATAGTTTAATATAATAAATAAAATAAGCTCCAATTCGAATTAACCCATAACCTCCTATTTTTAATAAAATACCTGCTAATAATATAGATCCTGCAATAGGTGCTTCTACATGAGCTTTAGGTAATCATAAATGAAATATAAATAAAGGTATTTTAATTAAAAATGCTATAATTCCTGCAAAGTACATGAACAATTCTCTTATATTTAAATTTATAAAACTTAAACAAGTAAATAAATTGAATGTGTCTCCATTAATTGCACCTAAATGTAAAATTAACACTAATAAAGGTAAAGAAGCTAATAAAGTATAAAACATTAAATACAACCCTGCCTGCAGACGTTCAGGTTGATACCCTCAACCCACTTTTAAAATATAGGTTGGAATTAAAACTCTCTCAAAAAATAAGTAAAATATAAATAAATCTAATCTTAAAAACACTAATAATAATATAAAAATAATAATTACGAATAATATATTTATTATTTTTATATTTTTATTTTCATTTACTAATACACTAGCCATAAACATTAATAATACAATTCAAATTCTGAGGCATCTTAATCTTAAACCAACTATGTCCCCGCCCCAATTTCATCCTAATAATAAATTAGTAATTTGTTCTATATGAATTATTATGATAAAAATTCTTATGTTAATAATTAAAAATATTATCAACAGCTCTCAACCTAATTTTAGGAATCTAAACAGGATCATAATAAATATTAATATAAATATTTTTAACATTTAGTTATATTTATATTTAAAATTAAGTCTGTTCCATATGCTCGAATTAAAACAACAATTAATCTTAATCCAAGTGCTCCTTCACAAACAACAAATACAAAAAAATATAATAAAATAAATTGATCTGCTATTAATTTTATTATTTGAATTAATATTAAGGAAATCCCTAAAACTATATATTCAATACTTAGCAATATTACTAACATAGATTTACGATAAGAAGTTAATGATCAAAATCCAACAAAAAATACACATAAACCAATAAGTATCATATAATTCTTATAATTTAAATTTAAAATATTGATTTTGTAAATCAAAATTGAGTTCACTCTAAGAGTTTAAATAAGAGATTATCTCATCATTAGTCTCCAAAACTAATATTTTATTTTAAACTATTCTTTGTTATAAAATTCAAATGATAATGTATATATACCCCCCTAAAAAAATTAAATAATTTAAAACGAAAGGTAAATAGCTTTTTCATGCTAAGTATATTAACTTATCATATCGAAATCGTGGTATGGTTCCTCGTATTCAAATAAATAATACAATTAACAGGATTGTAAAAATAAATCTTATAAAAATATTTGAGCCTAAATAAATTTTTCTAGTTAAATAACTATAAAAAATAATATTTCCATACTCACTTATAAATATAAAAGCAAATAAACCACTACTATACTCTACATTAAATCCTGATACTAATTCTGATTCTCCTTCCGAAAAATCAAAAGGAGTTCGATTAGTCTCTGCCAACCCACACACAAATCAAGCAAAACATAAAGGTAATATCACTCATATTATTCATACTAAGATTTGATAATATCTAATTCTTTTTAAATCATAACAAATAACTAAAATAATAGTTCCTAAAATAATTAATGCCAATACTACTTCATATGAAATAGTTTGAGCTACCCCACGAAGGGCACCTAATAGAGCATACTTAGAATTAGATGCTCAACCGGAACCAAATAATATATAAACACTTAATCTTCTACAACATAAAAAAAATACTACGCCTAATTTAAAATCCACCCCGCCCCCTTTAAAAAAATAAATTATTCATATAAATAAAGTTAATATAATTATTCTAACAGGAACTAAGTAATAAATCAATTTATTTGATGTTTTTACAAATGTTGTCTCTTTTGTAAATAATTTTATAGCATCTGTAAATGGTTGTAATAAACCTCCTACTCTTACTTTATTAGGGCCTTTTCGAATTTGAATATAACCAAGAATTTTACGTTCTAATAAAGTAATAAATGCTACTCCTACAAGGATAAAGATAATAAGAACAATATAATTTAAAATAAATATAGTGTAAGTAATTTTCATAAGATAATCTCTTAAAAGAAGCTTAAATTCTTTGCATACTCTGCCATTATGAATCTAATTATGATACAGTATTAATTGTAAAATTACATAGTTAAATTCTAAATTTAAAGCATATTCTGCCAAATTAATAATTTATATAAACTTCATGGCATATATTAATTCAATTATTAGAGGTGGCCCTTTCGTACTATCCTCCGTTTATTTCTTATTGTAAAGATAGAAACCAATCTGGCTTACGCCGATTTGTACTCAGATCATGTAAGAATTTAAAGGTCGAACAGACCTGCCTGATTGATCGCTGCACCAATAGGCTATCTTAATCCAACATCGAGGTCGTCAAACCTCTCTGGCAATGAGAACTTTTAAGATAAATTACGCTGTTATCCCTTTAGTAACTTTTTCATTTATCCATCAAACAGGTTCATAAAGTAATCTAAATACTTTTATGTAATAAAATTATGTTTTCATTTGCTGCCCCAGCAAAAATAAATAATTTATGTATCTGTGATTATAATAAAAACATAAATTTATTATTAAAGTTTAAAAGGGTCTTCTTGTCCCTCACAAACAATTTTGCCTTTTAACAAAAACAAAAAATTCATTTATTATTTTTGAGGCACTATATCTCAGTCTTGCCTTTCATACCAGTCGTTAATTAAAAGACTAATGATTATGCTACCTTTGTACAGTCATAATACTGCCGCTCTTGAATATTTCAGTGAGCAGGCAGGATCTCCTATTTAAAATCAGGAGACCATGTATATGTTACACAGGCTGAAATCTAATATAAAGTTCCTTAAATATAATTTTGATAAGATTATATCAAATGATTTTTAATTTATATACTTCTATAAATAATAGAAAATTACTAATACTATCATTATTTTATAAGATTGTTTATTTTAATTATTAATTTAATATATATTTAGTAATTTTTAATTAAATTAATTTATTTAAGAGCTTATTTCCTTAAATTTACGCCAATTTATAATAAAATGTTCTTAAATAACTAGATATATTTATACTCGCTTAGCATATCACCTCTAATATAATATGGATAAGCTATGTTACATTTTATTCTTAATATATTAGCTCTTATAATTTCAAGAAAATAAGTTTTATTTATATTTTAATATTCCCTTACACACAAGGTAAATGAATTTAGCATATCTATAAAATGATTTGATTATATCCTTTACAGTACTTTTAATTTATAAGTGTTCATTAAATATTACTAAAAATAAAATATATTTAAATATATAATTTATTTACTTATCCTCAGAGCCTCTTTACGAAACTTTTCTGTGTAAAAGAAATATTTAAATTTAAACTCTGCCCTGACAATCTAGCCACACTTTCCAGTATAACTACTATGTTATGACTTATCCCTTCTTTTAGTCGAGAGTGACGGGCGATATGTGCATATTTTAGTGCTTTTTATCAAAAAAACTTAATTTTTATTTACATATAAATCCACCTTTCTTGAATCAGTCCAAATCAAATTTCGTATAATTACTTATTATTGTAACTCATCTAATCCACTATTATTTGCTGCACCTTGACTTGACGTCCTGTAAATAATAATATTCAAACCTAAATTCTTTTAAGTAGATTTTTTCGACAGCGGTATATAAACTTAAATATTGTTTACTTTCTGAGGATTATCTATTAAATGACAAGTTCCTCTATAAAGTTAAAATACCGCCAAACTTTTAGTTTAAATCACTATAGATATAAATTATACATAGGAATAACCGGGTATCTAATCCGGGTTTATATAAAACTCTTTTATAATTTATTTATTATAATTAAATCTGTTGTAATTAAAATTTATTAATTTTACCTTAAAATAATTATTTAAGAATTAATATATGTTTAAACTATTTATTCTCAATCTTATTTTAATTTTAATTGTGTAACTGCAGCCACTATTCTAATCATTTTACTTCAATGCTTATAGATAATTCAGTTATAAATAAAATAAAAGCGAGAATCAAACTTTTAAATAAATAAAACTTATTAAAATAATATTTTTAAGGCTAAATAAATCTATATCAGTAATAATTTAAAAAGATACATATTATATATCCTAATAGGCACTTTATAAGAATTAATTTTAAAAAAAGAAAATTATTCTTAAGTAAACTTATATTAAAATTATATTTAAATTTAGGACGATAAAAATTGTTCGAGTGACTTAAAGTCTCTAATTATAATATTTTACTTAATTTTAAGCAGAAATTTTTTAATTAGGACCTAATTATGATACAAAAGAAAAATTTATTGAAATAAATTAGCCTTATTAATAATCAATTGTCTAAGGTTTACCAAATTTTACCAAATTTTTAGCCAAAAAGTTGAAATTTTGATAATATTTATAAATTAGAAATCTGTTTCTTAGGATATTATATTTTAATATTTATCTGCTCCTTACCCCCATAAGTGATTAATATCATGATATATACATTAACAACTAATCCTGTATTTAATAAATTGTACATCCACCCAAAGATATCTTTGACACATATCCTTTTATACCAATAATCTCTCCTCCCTTTTTTCTTATCTGGCGAAGGTACGTGTGTTAAGGCTAGCTTAAACTCTTGTTAATATACCATTTGATAAAGTCTCTGTCTTATAACTTCTTAAAATATGAAAAGCCAATTTTAAGAAGTAAAATTTTATGTAAATAAATAAA